GATCGTTTGGCCATGCGGGCTCTCCGTAATAATTATGACCCATCCCCTTAGCCAATTTAGCTCTTAACACAGGATCGTTCAAGTCAGGTTTTTTTGTTATTAGGATAGGTGAATTATTCTAGATCCATCCCCCGAAAGAACTGGACATGATAATTTTTCATCATCCAGCTCGAGCACGAATCAAATGGATACATATAAAAATCAAATGGATACATATAAAAACAATCAATATATTATCCACACATATATGAATGATTCTATGTAATAAAAAGGATTCCCTTTTTCGCAGTTGCAACAACTACCCATTGCAAGGAATTCAGTTCTTACAGATAAATGCTCAATACCCAAGTAGGCTTACAAAATTGATCATGATCAAATGCTTTATGGGTCGTCTCAGATCTTGCAATTGGCCTTTATCCCCTAAAATAAAATATCGAGACTTTTTACATACAAAGCAAAGAATTTACTTGTTACTAATATAGTCTAGCCTCTGTTCTTCTTTAGATCCCTTGTTTCACTCCGATAGTATCATAAATCGAGTCAATGCAGAGGAAATGAATACATTTCAATACTATTTAGTAAGTGAAATATATAAAACATAATCTGGATTATGCCAATCACTTATTCTACTGGATCTTACGGAGCCTATTCATATCATACACGACATGATCGGGTCTGATCATAGAAAAGATTCTCTTCAAACGAACCGGCCTATCTTCTGTATGGGGCTTACGCGGTGGTTGGAACAAAGACACATTGTTTTGTTGTGAATTCAAATGTGGCAGATAGATAAGGGCATATATCTGCAAGGCCCGATCAATAGTTCAAGTCACACACTCCCATAATCCATTTTATCTTCGGAAAATTCGCTTCAACTATGAGTGTCAAAAAAATAATAAATTTTTGTAGAGTTGAAGAGAAATATCCCAATACATGTCTTATTCTTTTCAATAATCCATATTTGTAGCAATGAAATACTATTGTTCCTACCCAGTGATAAATGATTGATTACAAATATCGGATGTATTCTTTATAAAGGACCAGAAATACCTTGCTTACGTATCATTGGGAAGTGCATTAACATAAATACGGCAGTAAGAAGAGGTAATACAAAAGTGTGTAAACTATAAAAGCGAGTCAAAGTGGATTGTCCCACACTAGCACTTCCGCGTAATAACTCTACCAGGGGCGAGCCTATTACAGGAATAGCATCTGGTACGCCTGTTACAATTTTTACTGCCCAATAACCAATTTGGTCCCAAGGTAAGGAATAACCAGTTACACCAAAAGATGCGGTCAATACACCCAAAACCACACCTGTAACCCAAGTCAATTCGCGAGGTTTTTTAAAGCCACCGGTGAGATAGACACGAAATACGTGCAGGATCATCATTAGGACCATCATACTTGCCGACCATCGATGAATTGATCGGATTAACCAACCGAAATTAGCTTCAGTCATTATATATTGAACAGAAGCAAAAGCCTCTGTAACGGTCGGACGATAATAAAAAGTCATAGCAAACCCTGTAGCTACTTGTACTAAAAAACAAGTAAGCGTAATTCCTCCGAGACAATAAAATATGTTGACGTGAGGAGGAACATATTTACTAGTTATATCATCGGCAATTGCCTGAATCTCAAGACGTTCTTCGAACCAATCATAGATTTTATTGAGATAGGTAAATCAAGGAAACCCCCCCCGGAGAACCGTATATGAAAATTTCATCTCGTACGGCTCAAACAGAAACGCCCAAATACTAGTTCTAACGGATGTGTGTAATAGAAAGTTTGAAATTTTTTAATTCTATGATTCAATTTTTTCTGAAGATATGAAAGAATAAAAATCCGAAAGCTCTTCTTTGTGGTTATAATGCCAAAAAATCAAGTCGGCTCATTCGTTTGATCGTTATAGGCCTCTTGAATCTTCTATTTACCTATTATCTTTGGTGTTATTTATCTGTAATGCGGCTTTACTGCTGTTTTCTTTATTATTGATAGGAATTCTCTTGTTAAGACCCTATGGATTGATTAAAACCTCAGATTCATACTAGAACCACGATGATTCAATAAAACCTTTTCAAACTAAGCTCCAAAATTCCCTGAGTAAGAATCATTGGATCATCACTTATTCAATGAATAGATATACTGACTAAAAATCCAAAGAAACCTTTGTCCTTTGATCAAAATAAGCATAAACTAAAGTTTGAAAGAATACAAATTTTTCTATTTAGAACTTCGAACTCTTTTAAAAAATTTTTTGAAGTCCGGACACGAGGTCTGACTATTAAGTATGAATCATAGTTCTAATACTTTAGTAATCTATTTCATATATTCCGTGCTCCAGATACTAGAATGAATATCCGACGAAGTAAAACCATCTCTATCAAGATGACAGCCCCATTCTCTGTCCTATCCATAGGATCAATTATACCAAGTCACACACTCATATTCCGGAAATACAGAAACAAAGAAATTCCACGGTCGAACTACCAAAATAGAATGGGATAAAAATCAGAAACCTAAAGGCTTCACTTTGTATTGAAAAAGCTAGTTAATGGTTCTTATCAATCTAATTCATTGCAATTCCATCCAGTAAAATGGAAGAATTATAAATCTCCAAAATAATAGATAGAAATATCGCAAATAGAGCCATTGCGAGACCCATCAAAGGAGTAGTTCCCCACCCGGGAGCTACTTTACCATATTCTGAATTCAATGGTTTCAATAAACTCCCTGCATTAGTTCGTTTTGGACGGCCAGATCTAGAATTACCCTCAATGGTTTGTGTAGCCATAATATTTTATATTCAGTAAGGTCTGTTGACTTTGTATACCATTCCGTTGTAAATAAATGATCTTATCATAGATCCATTGTGGTCTTAAAACTATATAATGTCTTAAAACTATATAATAATGGAAACAGCAACCCTAGTTGCCATCTTTTTATCTGGTTTACTTGTAAGTTTTACTGGGTACGCCTTATATACTGCTTTTGGGCAACCCTCTCAACAACTAAGAGATCCATTCGAGGAACACGGGGACTAGTTGAAGTAATGATCCTCCCAATATTGGGAGGATCATTACTTTCAATTGAGATAATGAAAAATCATTTCACCTTTTTAGTTGGAACTTTAGGCGGTTCTCGAAAAAAGATAGCGAAAAAAATTATTCCTAGAGTTGAGACTAAAAGGAATGTATAAACCAATGCTTCCATAGATTCGATCGTGGTTTACAATTATAGCTTCCATACCTGTTTATTTGGGATCGTCTCCCGGATAAATAAAGAACAAAAGTCAAAGATAAGGCAGTGATTCAAATCAAGATTTATCCGGTACCCTATATCAAATCAAAAAAAGAAAATAACAACGAAAAGTAACTAGTAACAAAGGGATATTGTATCAGACTACCTGTCTTCTTGTAGTTGGATCTCCAAGTTTTTGGAATGCTCCAAATTCCACTTGAGCATCTAAATCTGGATCAATACCAGCAAAAACATCTCTAAACAAGGTTCTAGCACCATGCCAAATGTGTCCGAAGAAGAAGAGCAAAGCAAACGAAGCATGCCCAAAAGTAAACCAACCCCTTGGACTGCTACGAAAAACACCATCGGATTTCAAAGTAGCACGATCTAATTCAAAAATTTCACCCAATTGAGCACGTCTAGCATATTTTTTCACAGTAGCGGGATCACTATAACTGACTCCGTTGAGTTCACCGCCATAGAACTCGACAGTTACACCTACTTGTTCGACACTATATTTTGATTCTGCCCTTCTAAAAGGAACATCGGCTCTAACAATTCCGTCTCCGTCTACCAAAACAACCGGAAATGTTTCAAAAAAAGTAGGCATACGACGTACAAAAAGTTCGCGCCCCTCTTTATCTCTAAAGATAGGATGTCCTAACCACCCAACAGCTATTCCATCCCCGTTATCCATTGAGCCCGCTCTGAATAACCCCCCTTTTGCCGGATTATTGCCGATGTAATCATAAAAAGCCAGTTTTTCAGGAATTTTAGACCAAGCTTCAGATAAACTTTGATTTTCAGCTAATCCAGCACCAATTCGTCGATATATTTCTTGTTGGAAGTATCCTTGATCCCATTGATAACGAGTGGGACCAAATAATTCAATCGGGGTGGTTGCTGAACCATACCACATAGTTCCAGCAACTACAAAAGCTGCAAAAAAGACAGCAGCAATACTACTGGAAAGGACGGTTTCAATATTTCCCATACGTAATCCTTTGTATAGGCGTTGAGGTGGACGGACACTAAGATGGAATAGACCCGCCAATATGCCCAAGGTCCCTGCTGCAATATGATGAGAGGCGATTCCTCCCGGAACAAAAGGATCAAAACCCTCCACACCCCACGCTGGATTTACGGATTGTACCCTTCCGGTTAGTCCATAAGGATCGGACACCCATATTCCAGGACCATACAATCCTGTTACATGAAATGAACCAAACCCAAAACAAGCCACTCCTGATAGAAATAAATGAATTCCAAAGATCTTAGGCAAATCCAAAGAGGGTTTTCCTGTACGTTCATCAGTAAATATTTCTAGATCCCAATACACCCAATGCCAGATAGCTGCCAAAAAGCACAAGCCAGAAAACACAATATGTGCCCCGGCCACACCTTCATAACTCCAAATACCCGGATTCGTTACAGTACCCCCTGTGATACTCCAACCGCCCCATGAATTGGTTATTCCTAAACGAGTCATGAAGGGTATAACGAACATACCCTGTCTCCACATCGGATCAAGAACAGGATCAGAAGGATCAAAAACTGCTAATTCGTATAGAGCCATCGAACCGGCCCAACCAGCAACCAGAGCTGTATGCATTATATGGACAGAAATCAAACGACCGGGATCATTCAATACGACGGTATGAACACGATACCAAGGCAAACCCATGGAAATACCCCTTTATCAACGAAAAATAAACACAATGTAACTTTATTGCATTATAAAAAAATATGCTGTGGACCCTCTTTTTAGTGGATTATCTTGGATAAAGGATTAATATTTGTTTGATTCTTTTCGTAATAATTACTTTTAGTAATAATGAAACTATTTTGTTCGCAGGAACAAAAAGAAGCAGATCTATTCTACACCCGATAAGTACCAATACGCAATGGTAAGGGAGTTGATATTATTTTATATGAATGAATGCATATATATATTTGTTCATCATTCAAAGCACTTATTTGTAATAATTTTCCTTTATTCATTTTGCCTTCTTTTTTATGAACTTAGTCAATCTATGGATAAAATATGATAATAAAATATGGTAAAGGCCAATATTATTAGGACAACAAACCCATTGTTACGCTTTCACATCAAAGTGAGATATAGTACTTAATTTTTCTTTTATTTTATGCCTATTGGTGTTCCAAGAGTACCTTTTCGAAGTCCTGGAGAGGAAGATGCATTGTGGATTGACGTATAGTGCGACTTGTCAGATATATTGGGTCATATGGTATTTCCCCGTTCTCTTCCCCGATCGAGATATCCTCCCCTTCACCCAAGAAAGATTTATTTTATTATCAAAAATTTGGAGCGTGAAGTGCAATTAGATCCATTTTTTCGGGAGGGTATACAGATTAATATTATCAATTAGAATAATTTATGGTTGGCTTGGTTAGACCAATAAAATGAAGTATCCAGGCTCCGTTTAGAAAAAAAAACAAGTTGTAGCAAAAGGACGTGGTATTGGAGCATTTGTCCTATATGTGCAAATCCAAATCGGGCGGATCTTTACGCGGAGTAGAGCATAAACCTAAAAAAATTGAAGAAGCCCATTCAAGGAACAAGAAAATTACATCGCGATTTAGATTGTATCTCGATGAAACAATACATCAACGAGAAGTTAGTTAGATAAGTTTAGTAATTTTTTTTATAGATAAACAAAACAGGCCAAAACCCATCTTTCTTGAACAATGAAAGAAAAGCCCCTTTTTATAAGTTAAAGCCTGGTATGAAAAAACAGAAAGCGCTAGAATCTACATCTACACATTGATTCTTTTTTTTTCCTGATTTTTGTTGAACCGTATGCATCAAAAGGTGCATGTACGGTTTCTAAGGGATACAACTTTATCCCAATCAACCGACTTTATCGAGAAAGATTACTTTTTTTAGGCCAAGGGGTTGATAGCGAGATCTCGAATCAACTTATTGGTCTTATGGTATATCTCAGTATAGAGGATGATACCAAAGATCTGTATTTGTTTATAAACTCTCCTGGTGGGTGGGTAATACCCGGAGTCGCTATTTATGATACTATGCAATTTGTGCGACCAGATATACAGACAATATGCATGGGATTAGCCGCTTCAATGGGATCTTTTATTCTCGTCGGAGGAGAAATTACCAAACGTCTAGCATTCCCTCACGCTAGGGTAATGATCCACCAACCTGCTAGTTCTTTTTATGAGGCACAGACGGGAGAATTTATCTTGGAAGCGGAAGAACTACTGAAGCTGCGCGAAACCATCACAAGGGTTTATGTACAAAGGACAGGCAAACCTTTATGGGTTGTATCTGAAGACATGGAAAGAGATGTTTTTATGTCAGCAACAGAAGCCCAAGCTCATGGAATTGTTGATCTTGTAGCGACTGAATAAAAAAAAAAAGGATTTCACACGAATTCGTGATTTGAGATTTTATCTTCGTACCGGATTTAATATTCTATTCATTAATCTATTAATATAGAAATAAAAGAATTCATAATCATCCGGTTAAGGTCGATCTAAACCAGCCCATTATGTATATGATTCAACATGCCAACTATTAAACAACTTATTAGAAACACAAGACAGCCAATCAGAAATGTCACGAAATCCCCCGCTCTTGGGGGATGTCCTCAGCGACGAGGAACATGTACTAGGGTGTATGTGCGACTCGTTCAGATCATGGGCTAGGACAAAAGAAAGAAAACAATTGATCCAGTATCAACGATCAGTACCAGCGAATAGGACAGAATGGAAGAACTCCATTCAATATCTAAAAATAAAAAAGATCTATTCTTTTCTTGTAGTATCAAATCTATGGTTTCCATTGGTGCAAATCCAATCAACTCAATTTAAAATTTAAGATGAGAAAGAATTCTCCATTGATAGCAAATGGTATCCATTAAGCAGGGGAAATCCTATTTTAAAAAGCAGAAAAATTATGCCTTACTCTTGCAAGAACGGACTAACAGGGTCAGCTACTCAGCTAATCTTCATAATTAAATACCGTTACTGTATTAAGTAGATCTCGTTGTGAAAGACCTAGTACTGGATAATTATGGGTAGAGCCAAAGAGTGTGAACTATACAAGTTAACAATAACATTGATTAAATTAAAGATTAAAGAAAGAAGGGCTCCGGTGTATAGAGAGGACCTCACCGTTTAATAAGTAACCATAGAAACGATGGAACCCACTATATCCATTTATATTTAATACTTTTTTATTTACTATGTGTTTGTTTTTGATACCTAGTATCAATACAATTTTTTTTTTCTAGGCATTTCACCTAGAAAAAAAAAGAAAAAATCGTGGTAGGGAAGGTTATAGTAGCAAAAGCCATTGGAATTTTTATTTTATACATTGGAAAAATCCGTTTTGTTATTAATAGACTAGGACACGGGAAGGGAATAACTGAAAGAAAGGAAATCTATTAGTTATTCATCAAAGTTTCATTTATTCAATGACCAGAATTAAACGAGGGTATATAGCTCGAAGACGTAGAACAAAAATTCGTTTATTTGCATCAACCTTTCGAGGGGCTCATTCAAGACTTACGCGTACTATTACTCAACAGAAAATAAGAGCTTTGGTTTCGGCTCATCGGGATAGAGGTAGACAAAAGAGAGATTTTCGTCGTTTGTGGATCACTCGGATAAATGCAGTAATTCGCGAAAATAAAGTATACTTAAGTTATAGTAAATTAATACACAATCTGTACAAGAGACAGTTGCTTCTTAATCGTAAAATACTTGCACAAATAGCTATATTAAATAAGAGTTGTCTTTATATGATTTCCAATGATATCATAAAATAAATAAAATCCGTTGGAGTCGTTTAAATGGAGTTCCCTGGAGAATGAACTCTGGGAAGGTAGAGTAGAAATTAGTATGATAAAATATGATAAAGTCATCAAAATGAAGAAAGACGTTCAATAAAAAATATTTATTCTTCTTATCCAATTTTTTTTTCTTACGACACGACATCTCGATTTTCCTTTTTTTCGAACAAAAAAAAAAAAAACGTCAATCCACATTTGAGTTTGGATTAGAATTTTATTTTGATTCAATTGAAAAGTCGGTCTATTTTTTTCTGGTTCTAAGACCGGCAGTTCTAGCGGTTGACTCGGTTCTTTCAAATTGTTTCTCATTATTAAGAAAAGGTAACAGAGATAAAATACGAGCTTGTTTTATAGCAATAGTAATTAATCGTTGTTGTTTTAAGGTCAATCTATTCACCCGTCTAGATAATATTTTTCCTTGTTCGCTAATAAATCGACTAATTAAACTCATATTTCTATAATCAATTCGATCCCCCGATTGGATCGGAGGCAAACGCCTACGAAAAGATCGCTTGGATTTAAGAAAGATTCGCTTGGATTTATCCATGGTTTGTTTATTCCTTATCCTGAAAATCCCAATCCTATTTCTTAATTCGACATCTACATCATGTTTGATCCGATCGAAATAGGATTTGGTTTGTTTATATTTAAATAAATATATATTGTTATGTATAATATGTAATTTTTCATCTTTCTTGGAAGACTGACACACGAGCGGTCGGTTCAATCTATTTCTTTATTTCCCCGTGAATCGTATGTTTGTAACAACAGGGACAAAATTTTCTCAATTCCAATCGACTGGGAGTATTGTGTCGATTCTTTTGAGTAATATATCTGGAAATGCCCATTGATTCCTTATTAACACGATTTCGAACACAACTGGTACATTCCAAAATAACCGTTACTCGGACATCTTTACCCTTGGCCATGAACCTCCTTTGGTTTTTGATTCACTCAATTCTTTAATTTTCCGATCCAAAGCAAGGAAGAAGAAAGGACCAAAAAAAAAAAAAAAAAGAAGCAGGTAACTCGAAATCAAATTATGAAAGAAAGATTTCGTTGCAATCAATAAAGTAATAATAAGTAATATAATGATTTCTAACTATATTTAGAATTAAAAATTGTGGTACAGTATTTCATTTTCAGTTAAGTATCTTGTATGATATTGTTGCCCCAACCATCACATTTTTATTTCCACTCTATTATTAATTTGAGCCTGGGCCTTAGTTCATAGTTTCACTGAGGGCGAAGCCTCTTTTTCTTTGTTTTTTTTAATAAGTTAGAAAAAAAAAAAGAAGGGAAGGGATTAGTTACAGATATTTATTGTATCTCTAATCTTCTCCCCCCCTTCCCATATCAATAACTAGAATGAAAAAAAGGGGAATATCAACGCATCCGGAAAAAAACGATTGATCTCTATCAATAAACCTGCTAAAGACCCGAACCATAGAGTACTTACTACCGGTGCCACGGAGAGATATGTTTTTAGATCTCGCATTTTTAAAACTCCTCTTTCTTTATTAGTTAATATAATTTGTATTACATAATGGTAATACATATATGACCAGATGTGTATATGTAGTTAATGACTGACCACTTGTATTGGTACGCGGAGTCCCTAATTCAAATTGAAATGTAAAAAATAGATATTTCTTAAAAGAAAAAAATACGCGCATTTCCGCCCGAAATTCCTAAAAAATTTTAATTTTTTATGGGAGGTTTCATATTTATTTCATACTTTAATATAAGTCTTTTACTATATTATATGTTTGTTATATGATATATGAGACCAAAAAGAAGAAATGACAAGATAATTTGTGTATATCGATGGGGAAATAAAGATATGGAAAACAAGACAGGGATTCTCTACAATGACACTGTAGACCAATTGAAAGGGATGTAGCGCAGCTTGGTAGCGC